ATTTTTTCTGGGTTTTGAATGGATGCCAATTTATTTTTTGGTAACCTAGTGTATTCATATCGCAATTCGAAGTTCCTAAAGGGAGTTACTTTATGTCTTACGTAGAACATATAACTATTACTCTATTACAAACCGCGGAACAGTCATTAGTCATTTCTAAGAGACATCCTAGTAGTTTTATTTATTTTTTATTTAGTCATTTGAAGGTCTTTTTAATATAATAGCCGAAAAGAAAAATCTATTCTATGTTTTATCTGGATATCATTTATCCCTACGAAATACCAGATAAAAGAGAACGATTTTAGAAGGGATATAATGAAATTTTGTGATTGGTTCTTCCTAGAGTAAAGGATCTTTTTATTTGACTGATAGATACAACAAACAATTAATTATAACAAATATAAAAAATTAGAAACTTAAACTAAATAATATTAATATTAAATAATATTATAGTAATTAAAGTAATTAATAAATTAGAATAAACTAAAAAAGGTGCTCTTATTCGAAACGCCTTGTGATCTTCAACCAATTCTGCGCTTCAATATAATTACCCGGAGTAAGCGCTAGAGCTTGTTTCCAATATTCGGCAGCTTGATCGAACCAAGCCTCCGCAATTTCAGAATCTCCTTGTCGAATGGCCTGTTCTCCCCGGTCGGAATAGGAGGGTAAATTCCTTCCCTTAGAACCGTACTTGAGAGTTTCCGACCTCATACGGCTCAGCGGTCAAGTTCTTTTGGTGTCCGTTTTTTTAATATACCATATCTAATTGAATGAGATTTCTCATGGATCTATCCCATTTTTGCTCTCGCGGTAACCAAAAGAAAAAGAGGTTATGAGTTTAAAACTTGAATTTTGCTTACTAATTTAATCAGTTTTATCTTTTTTCCTACCTTCATAAAGCAGAGGCTTTTCCACTATCAACTATCATTATAGTTTTCTAATAAAGATAACTATCTCGGTTTAATTTTAATATATATAAATTAATAAAAATTATTATATTTATTTATAGAATCCTTGAAAAGGATTTTCCTTTACTTTATAAGAAGGAAAAGGCTTACTATCTTTGGGATCTGATCCTACACCGCTGCTCAATACCTTAGGGGATCAACTCTATTACATAAGTTGATTCCTAACTTTTATTTCATATCATGACATAAATAAGCAGTTCTTATTGTATCGGCACAAAACCTCACGAATTGATCTTTACGGTGCTTCCTCTATCAATTAGATCCTTTATCCATCGAATAAAGTATCGAGGACTACCTATTTTTTCATATTCATAACTTCAAATTTTATGAAGTTTATTTCTTTGCTACAGCTGATAAAAATCGTTGTTTTGAACGATACATATGTAGAAAGCCCTTTTTTTTTCTAGTATTTATTAAGAAATTTGCTCTTTTTTTCCTTTTTTTCTATATTGGAGATAGTCGCACGTAATGACAGATCACGGCCATATTATTAAAGGCTTGTGGTAAGAATGGGTTTCGCTCTAGTGCACGAAAATAATATTCCAAAGCTTTCGTATGTTCTCCGTTTCTTGTGTGGATAAGGCCTATGTTGTAGAGTATATAACTTCGATCATAGGGATCAATTTCTAGTCGCATAGCTTCATAATAATTATGTAAAGCTTCTGCATAATTTCCTTCGGATTGAGCGGACATCCGTTACGGTCGTGATTCGATTCAAAAAATCTCCGTTTCAGAACCGTACATGAGATTTTCATCTCATACGGCTCCTCCTTTATGTACATAATGAGACTTATACATGGAATAAAAAAATATTAAAATATTCTCATTATAAACTGAGTGGGGCTGGTGTTTTTACAAGAAATCTCTAACCAACCCTCTTGTAAAAGATCTTTCCTTAACATCAAGTATGTTGGTACTAGATAAAAAACGGGTGACTCCAACAATTTCTTTGTCTTAAACGCCTCTTAATTTTCAGGAATTAGTCACTTCAACAGTCTTCGATGGTTCTACGGGTATCCAAAGCACGAACGAGATGGATGTTTGTTGTCCCAACCATTCTTGTTAGTCCTGATCCTGATAAGGAAAAGGGATACTTTATAACAAAATAACAAAGTTTTCGTGTTGTTGATTCCGAGGAGTAGTGCCTCTTCCTCTATGCCTCCTATTGGTACTAGTGGAGTAGGTTTTTGACCTAACACAACCATAGGGGTGTAGTGTAACCTTTCGCTCAATACTCTATAATCGACAATTGAAGCATTTGAGGTTGCATTAATCGGGGATACACGACAGAAGGCTTTGTTTTATTTACAAACTTCACCTTCAACAAGCGTAGATTTTTTTCAATAATTATTTTATTTATATCCCGAATAATAATGCGCCTTTCTCCTAAGAATACTAAGAGCGGTAAAAAATATAAATAAAATAAATAACTAAATAAAAAATAAAATAATCAAATCGCACCATCTCTGTAATAAGCGAATGCCTCTCTCTCGCCCGAAGTTGTCGGAATTATTCGTAATAAGATATTGGCTACAATTGAAAAGGTCTTATCAATAAAATTTCCATTTATTCGAGATCTAGACATAGGCAGAGATTCATTCTATAATTTCTTTTAATAATTAATAATAATAACCTTCGTGAGAAAAAAATCCCACAACCAACAGAATTTTACAGTACGAAATAACATAAAAACAGACTCACTAAAATTAAACACTTCTACTCAAATTGTTTCTTTTTTACAGGAATAGATAAAAACTAATAAATATTTGAAGTCGATTAGATTCCATCCAAATGTAAATCTAGTAGTAGTAAGAATATAGGAAAATATTCCGATTTCATCAAAGTTGAAGAATCAACGAATTTATCCTTATCTGTAGGATAATTCGAGACGTTTTGATTAAATTCAAATTTTGATCCAAAGACGAAAAAGAATAAAATAATCGCTCTATAATGGATGAAAATAGAATAATAGTCTAAACTAAATAGAATCATGATCTAAGGGTAGCCATTAAAGATAGTCTAAAAAAATAGAGCAATTAGTGAGAGTTGTTCCAATTAAGTGATTTAATCGGATATAAAGATTCGAAAAAAAAATAGGGGATGCCATCTTTGTAAACATGAATAGATACCTTTATTTATTGGTTTTAACAGTTTGTCCCAGAAAATTATCTTTATCCCCCAGCCTCGAGTAAGGGTTTGTCAAAGTTTTTCTATTTTTATAGTTAAAATAAAATAGCGTGTACGCACTTATCCAAAAACCTAATATGAATTGCTAGTCACTAGGTTTATAGGTTTATGAAACTTTATCATTATGTAGGAGAGATGGCCGAGTGGTTCAAGGCGTAGCATTGGAACTGCTATGTAGGCTTTTGTTTACCGAGGGTTCGAATCCCTCTCTTTCCGTACCCTTGCACCTAATTTGTTTTTGTTATTGACCGCAATATAATATATCATAACAATAATAATGGACACCTTTATTCCAACAGTTAGGACTTTCGTTGATATGTTTTCACTATTTCTAAATCCCAATTTCTGTGGTATGTAAAATACTAGAAAGAATGGACAAGGAATGAAGATCTCCCTATCAACCTATGATACACGAATGGGAAAAAATACCCAGATAAACTCCCTTATCTCGAGTCTCTTTATATTGGTGAAAGGGAGGGCAAAATTGTCCGAATCCTTCTTTTTTTAGTTAGGTTTAAGTCTGACGAGAATAATATTCCACAACTAGCAATTCATTTATTTTCAAACCGACCCATTTACTATCTAGTATTTGATTGACTGATCCTTTATATTGGAATGGGTGAAGACTCAAATGTTTTGGCAATTCCTCACGGGAGGATGAATCAAGATAATTTTGAACCAAAGACTTAGATTTTTGTTCATCTCTCACTGTAATAATATCTCGGGGTTTGCAGCGATAACTTGGTATATCTACTATACCCCCATTAACTAAAATATGTCTATGGTTAACCAATTGGCGGGCTTGAGGCATAGTCGAAGCCATACCTAATCGAAAAAGGATATTATCCAACCGCATTTCAAGTAATTGTAGTAAAACTTGACCTGTTGACCCTTTTGCTTTTCCGGCAATATGAACGTATTTGAGTAATTGTTGTTCTGTAAGACCATAATGAAAGCGCAATTTTTGTTTTTCTTCTAAACGAATACGATATTGAGATTTTTTACCGGAGCGTAATTGGTTTCTAATATCGTTTCCGGCTCTAGGCTTTTTAGTAGTTAGTCCCGGTAAAGCCCCCAGACGACGTATTTTTTTGAAACAAGGCCCTCTGTAACGCGACATAAAGACTCCTTATAAAGTTGCATAAACCTAAATGGAATTAAACTAAACTAAATGATAAATACAAAAATAAAAAATAGAATATAAATTTGAAATTCAATAAAATTAAATGATAAATTAATCAAAATTTATTGAATTATTGTATTGTACTACAAAGAAGAATTCGAAAGAATAATTAGATGAATTATATCAATATCCTGGCCTTAATATATTATAAATAATTTATAGTAGAAATAGTATAAATTTAAAATCTTCTTAGATAATATAAGAAAATAATAAGAATATAAATAAATAATTAAGGGTTCTTTTCTTAATTGGTCTACATATATCAAACCCTTTTTATAATTGGAAGTTCTTATGAGATAATAGATGGGTGCCCTTTGGGAAAGGGGGAAGAAGCCTTTTCAATTTCTTTGATTTCACATTATCAACATCAACTCTGGAAAAAAGAAAAATCAAACATATGGAGAAAAGCCAGCTATCGGAGTCGAACCGATGACCATCGCATTACAAATGCGATGCTCTAACCTCTGAGCTAAGCGGGCTCCCATAACATAAATTCTACACACATAGGAATTTAGTAAACTACTGGAATTTTAGATATTAACTGTTCGTTCTTAACTCTTCACAATTAAAATGAATATATTATATATATATAATATGAAATAAATAAATAAATATTGGATATTTTAATATTCTAAAACATATTAATTGCTATATTAAATATAGCAATATATAATTTCGATCTATTTATAATACCAAATATATGATTATCAATAATCAATATCTTTATTAGCTTAATTAAATAGTAAGATTTTTTTTTGAATTCAAAATTATTTTTTTTTTTGACTATTCTATCTTTACTAATCTAAATTCTAGTTCTTTTAGTAATAAAATTTTTTATTACTATTAAAATAAACTATTAATTCGATTACAGTTTTATTACATAATTGACATAAACTAATTTATAATTAATAATAGAATTATAATATAATTAAATTATCAATTAAATTACTATAACCTTCTTTCTAATTTAATTAGAGTCTTATAGAATAAGATTCTAAATAGATTAATGTATATATAATACATATTATATACATTATAATATTAATATTTAGTAAATTTCCTTTTAGTTTTTTTTTTAGTTCGGAAAGATAAGAGCTAAGACGAAAACAAAAGAATCGACCGTTCAAGTATTCAAAATTGCACGCTAAAAACGATATAAATAGGGAAAAATAAAATATATACTTAATATATGTATTAAGTAGAATTATAATATAGGCGTCAGAATATTATATATATAATTATATTATTACTATATATACTATATATGTGATATGTATCGATCAATATTGTATATTGAATTAATGAATTCAATAGGCCCATCATAATATAAATGAATAAAAAATAAAACGTTATCATAATGAGATCCTAATCACAAAGAAAAAGGGGGATATGGCGAAATTGGTAGACGCTACGGACTTAATTGAATTGAGCCTTGGTATGGAAACCTACCGAGTGATAACTTTCAAATTCAGAGAAACCCTGGAATTAAAAATGGGCAATCCTGAGCCAAATCCGTTTTTATGAAAACAAAGAAGGGTTCGGAAAGCGATAATAAAAAAAGAAAGGATAGGTGCAGAGACTCAATGGAAGTTGTTCTAACAAATGGAGTTGGCTACTTTGCGTTAGTAAAGGAATCCTTCCATCGAAACTCCAGAAAGGATGAAGAATAAATGTATATACGTACTGAAATACTATCTCCAAATGATTAATTACAACCAGAATTCGTATTTCTTTTAATTTTCATGAAAATTAAAAGAATTCTTGTGAATCAATTATAAGTTGAAAAAAGATATCAAATCATTTCTTCCATCAAAATATGATAGATTTTTTGAAGAATTGATTAATCGTACGAGAATAAAGATAGAGTCCCATTCTACATGTCAATATCGACAACAATGAAATTTATAGTAAGAGGAAAATCCGTCGACTTTAAAAATCGTGAGGGTTCAAGTCCCTCTATCCCCAAAAAGGCCCATTTGATTTCCTAATTATTTATCCTATCTTCTCAGTTAGTTAGCAGTTCAAAATTCGTCATGTTTCTCGTTCATTCTAATTGGATCTGAACGGAAATTTTTTTCTTATCAAAAGATTTGTGATATATGAAAAACGTACAAATGAACATGTTTGAGAAAGGAATCCTAATATTAAATTTGAATAATTAATCATTCATTTAATTATTCATATTTTACTGAAACTTAAAAAGTCCCTTTTTTTTTTGAAGATCCAAGAAATTGCACCGGGGTATGGATAAGACTTTAGTAATCCCCCTTTCGTTTTTCTTTTTAATTGACATACACCCAAGTCTTCTATTAAAATAAAATGAGGATGGTACGTCATCAATGGTCGGGATAGCTCAGCTGGTAGAGCAGAGGACTGAAAATCCTCGTGTCACCAGTTCAAATCTGGTTCCTGGCACATGAGCAATTCTACAAATTAAAAATTAATTGATATGGGTCGACATCCATATTCATTGAATAGTATAAATCATGATGCAAATTTATTTATCTAAGTATCTGGAGATGTACCTATTCTAATAGTTAAAGATGAGTAAAGAGTACATGTATATAAAGTATGTAAAATACAATGTTAATACTTTATACATAGTCCAAAAGGTAAATTAGTTGGGTGAAAGACCTAAAAAAAAAGTCTAGTCTAGGGGAGTTGAAGGGCGCGAATAGCCAAGATTCATCTCATATACAATATACAGTACAAATCAAATCTGATCTCCTTTCATTTCTTTTTATTTTCTTTTCAGATTCTATTTCTTCATTTCCTCTTATGTGACTTTCTGGAGTCTCATCTAAATGACGCGCGCGGTACATAGTTCGGTATCATAAACTCTTTTGGTTTTACCCTATTGACTGGGCTCATCCCTAAAAAGTATCTTCAAAATCGGAAAATATTAATGAATCTCTATAATTGTATTTTTTTTTATTTATCTCTTATCCATAATATCTGAACGAGACGTCATCTCTTTGAATATTTAAACTTGTAGTTATTGAAGAAGTGAAGATTTGTTTCTGATTATTCAATGAGCGTCTTGTATTTCATAAAAATTAGGGGCAATATAATCCTTACGTAAAGGCCATCCTATCCAACTTTCGGGCATTAAGATACGTTTTAGACGCGGATGATTATCATAAGAGATTCCCAACATATCAT